TTCTGTCTCTCCAGGAAAATAGATATCCCCTGAAAATATTTTGAGTTCAATCTTTTTTTTTTTTTTCTCCACTCGGACCAATCCGCTTACTCGGCTTCTTATATTGAAAGTAATTCGCGTATCTACTCCAATGATACTATTGTTCCGTACCATTATGGAAGAAGCTCCGGGTAAGATATGCACTTCCTCGGGAATGAAAAAAAATCGATCTATTTTCATTTTGTATTTTGGCCGAAATTCTTTTGTTCTTCGATACTCAATCAAATCCTCTTTTTTGACGATAGAATCCGCCTCTATAGTCCCATATTTAGTAATTCCCGAACTCTTTCTTCTATATCGAGGATCGTCGAAATAAGCAAGAATACTATTTATACGGAAAAGACCATTTATGGGTATTTCAATCGAGATACCTGAACGGGGTATTAGTTCTTTTTCTTGTTCTTGATTCGATTGTAATGGAATGATGAATCTATTTCTTCGTCTCTTTGCCAATAAATCAGAATTCTCGTCAAGAATAGCGGGGTATATAAAATTACAATGACCCTTACATATGATTCGATCAGGTACTGAATAATCAAGAACCCCCCCCTCCTTTTTACCAGAAGGATCCGACCTAAACAATTTATGTCTCGCTTGATCATCAGTCACTGAAAGGTTAGAAATATATTTTCGTTCGACAGAAAGAGAATGAATATTTATTTGATCTTGATCCTTGTGGAGCGAAAAAGGGACTATACTGGATCTGTGCGGAACTCCTGATAATATCCACAAATGGCTTGTTTTTGGTAAGAGATGAACATTACCATATGTATATTCGGGTGCATGGTACACAGCGGTACTCCAGTGCATTTCTCCCTCTGAGTCAGAATAAATATGTTTTCGGACCCTCTCTTTAAAATTCAAGATGGATGCTTCGGCGCGAATCTCGGCAATGACTTGTTCTGATTCTACATATTGATCATTTTTAACTAAAATCAAACTTTTTGGGGGAATATTCACATTATGTAGAATATCTTGACCCTCAATAGTTACATATAGGTCTATATAACATAGAAAAGCTGGATAGCCGTGACGTGTACGTGTGGGATGAACCAAATGTTCATTGAATTTGATTTTTCCATTATCAGGAGCTCGTACATGTTCCGCCGTACCGCCTGTAAATACTCCACCGGTATGAAAAGTTCTTAATGTTAGTTGAGTCCCGGGTTCCCCAATAGATTGACCCGCAACAATACCTACCGCTTCTCCCAATTCGACCAGGTCGCCATGAGTGGGACTACGGCCATAACATAATCGACAGATCCAAGATGTACTCCTGCAAGTAAAGGGAGTTCTAATAGATATTGATTTTGCTCTAAAGGTTATGAATCGATTAACAAGTCCAATCCCAATATCTTGATTTCGAATGGCAACGCATCGTGAACCCATATATATATTGTCCGCTAATACACGACCAATTAATGTTTGGATAAAAATTCTTTCTGTTATCATCCCATTTTGAAGACTCACAGAAATACCTCGGATGGTGCCACAATCTGTTCTACGTACAACAATGTGTTGAACTACTTCAACAAGTCTGCGCGTGAGGTATCCAGCATCTGATGTTCGTACAGCAGTATCCACAACTCCTTTGCGAGCTCCGTAGCAGGAAATAATATATTCCGTTAAAGAGAGTCCTTCGCGTAAATTGCTTTGAATGGGTAAATCAATCATTTGTCCTTGAGGATCCGACATTAATCCTCTCATACCTACTAATTGATGGACCTGAGATGCATTTCCTCTAGCTCCCGAAAAAGACATTATATGGACTGGGTTAGAAGGATCAGTCATCCTAAAATTAGGATTCATTTGTTGTCGTAAATATTCACTTGTAGCATACCAGATCTCAATGGATTGACGTAATTTTTCTACCGCGTGTACATTCCCATAATGATGGTGTTTTTCCAAAATTAAACTTTGTTGTTCCGCATCTTGTACTAGCCACCCCTTGGAAGGTATTGTTAAAAGATCATCAATTCCTAATGAAATGGATGTAGTAGTGGCTTGCTGGAAACCCAGAGTCTTTACTTGATCCAGGACATGTGATGTATATGCCATTCCAAAGTGATCTATTAATCTGCGAATAAGTCGTTTCATGGCAGTTCCATCTATCGCTTTATTGTGAAAGACTAGATCGGCCCGTTCTGCCATAAGTACCTCGCTATTCAGTTGAGTAGGATTCGACAATGGATTTGAGTCAGTGATTCGAAGACTGCCTTTCCTCGATCTTGATTAGCGGAGAAATTCACGAATTAGAATACTAGTTGAGACGGGGAGACCCGAATCGAATTATCGCGGGTATCATAGAATTTTTTAGCTTAGGTACTATATGAGCAAGCCCGGCAAAACCCTTGTACGGCTTCTTCTATCTCTCGATAAAAAGAAATATGACCAACAGTGGTTCGAATGTCTATACAAAAGATTTCCTTGTTGACATTTCTTACTATTAGATAGTGACCAT